CCCGGACCCTTAACCAAAATAGATGCGTTACGAGTTCCATATAGATTACTTCTCAATACAATTTCTTTCAAATTCATTAAAATTTCATGTACGGATTCTTCAATCCCTGCTATGTTAGAATATTCATGTGGTATCTTCTCAGATTTTGCACGTGTGATACAGGTTCCTTCCATTTCTCCAAGCAAAGATCTTCGCATCGCGATGCCTATCGTATCCCCTTGACCTCTCATAAGCGGAAACAAGATAAAACGGGCATAATTAAGACGCTTGCTGTCTGCTCTTGATTCAACACACTTCCACTGTAGTGGCCGAGTAGATATTGCTATTTCCTCTCGAAGCATAGTACTATTATTTGATCGTTGAATCATTTATTTCTCTTGAACTTGAAATTGGTTCAATTCTTATTTCTACACACGTCTTTTTCTCGGAGGTCTACATCCATTATGTGGCAGAGGGGTTACGTCCCGTATCAAACTTACCCGTATACCACTTCTACAAATGGCTCGTAATGCTGCATCTCTTCCGACACCAGGACCCTTTATCATGACTTCTGCTCGTTGCATACCCTGATTGACTACTGTACGAAGGGCATTTTCCGCTGCGGTTTGGGCAGCAAATGGTGTTGCTTTTCTTGCGGTTCTGAATCCGCAAGTACCGGCGGAGGCCCAAGAAACCACCTGACCCCGTACATCTGTAACCGTTACTATGGTATTATTCAAACCGGCTTGAACATGAATAACTCCTTTTTGTATTCTACGCCCATTCTTCCGTGAACTAATGCGCCCGCCCCTGCGTGAGCTGAGATGTCCTTTCCTACGTGAACCAACTCTTGGTCTTATTATAATAGGTTTTGCCATATTTTGTCATCTCATAAATGGGAGTCAGAGATATATGGATATATCCATTTCATGTTAAAACAGATCATTTGGACAGTTAGAGAGCCTCTATTGTATTGTCGATTTTTAGGTTAGATTCGAAGGATTATCCTTGTCTCTGTTTATGTCTCGGGTTGGAACAAATTACTATAATTCGTCCCCGCCTACGGATCAGTCGACATCTTTGACAAATTTTACGAACGGAGGCCCTTATTTTCATATTTGTAATTCCTTAATTTTTAATCGACTCCTTGGAAGAAAATAAGTCTCTTGCAATTTTGAGATGCGAGTCCCCACGAAAGTAGTGTGGGTGTTGAAAAAGTCACCTAGTCATTCGAATCTTTGTTGTTGAGTCGATAAATGATACGCCCCTTGGTTGAATCGTAACGACTTACTTCGATTTTGACTCTATCTCCTGGTAGTATCCGTATAAAACTACATCGGATCTTTCCTGAAATATACCCTAGAATCAGATCTTCATTATCTAAACGAACCCGGAACATGCCATTGGGCAGTGATTCCGTAATTAAACCTTCATAAACCCATTTTTGTTCTTTCATTTGAGGTAATCCCTTTGAAGTATCAATTCATGGAAGAAGAGTGATATTTGTATTCTTTTTTTTGTCACAAATAGGAATAGGAAGTTACCGACCCAATTCGTATCCCAGAAAGATCACCATATATAACACAAAATTTCTCCCCCGATTCTTTCTAGTCGAGCCTCTCGATCTGTCATTATGCCTCGAGAAGTAGAAAGAATTACAAGCCCCATTCCTCCTAAAATCTTAGGGATTTGTTGATAGTTAGAATAGATTCGTACACCGGGTCGGCTGATACGTTTTAAAATAGTTCTATATGGCCGTTTTCTATACCTTCTTCTATATCGTAGGGTTGAAACTAAGAAATTTGTGTTCCTTTCTCGGTGTTTCCTCACGTTTTCGATAAAGCCTTCTCGTAGAAGTATTGTCACAATGTTTTCGGTGATATTAGTAGATGCTATTCGAACCAGTTCTTTGTTATCCATCTCCGCGTTTCGTATAGAAGTTATTATGTCGCCAATAGTGTCCCTACCCATGATGAGCTATAATCATTGGTGCCTTCGAGTTTTTTTTATTATCAACATGCTCTTTTTGTTTCTTTATCAATTATTACTATTTACTATTAAGGGATATACGTGAGACACAATCTACTAATTCATTGAATCTATTTCAGAGACACTCAAACTATCGCGGTTTCGTCTATGAGTCGTTATAATACCTCAGGGGCTAATGAGACTATTTTAGTAAAATTCAACTGTCTCAATTCCCAAGCGATCGCACCAAAGACTCGAGTTCCTTTTGGATTGCCTTTTTGATCAATGACAACTGCAGCATTGTCATCATATTGTATTATCATGCCATTGTCACGTTTGAGTTCTTTACATGTACGTACAACTACAGCTCTGATCACTTCTGATTTTTCTAGAGGCATATGAGGCACTGCTTCTTTGATTACAGCAACAATAATGTCACCAATATGAGCATATTGGCGATTACTAGCTCCTATGATTCGAATACACATCAATTTTCGAGCTCCGCTGTTGTCCGCTACATTTAAATGGGTCTGAGATTGAATCATAGCTTTTTTTAATCTTTTCTTTCAATCCAAAGAAAGGTCAAAAGAAAAAAGAAATATTGTTTGGCCAGAAAAAAACCAACCTACGGTTGGTTTTCATCAGAAATACCCCTTTCCTTTGTTTGCATATCCCTATTCGACAATAAGGAATTGAGTTCGTATAGGCATTTTGGACGCAGCTATTGAAATAGCTTCTCTAGCTACTTTTTCTGATACCCCAACCATTTCATAAAGTATTCGACCCGGTTTCACGACAGATACCCAATATTCAGGCGATCCTTTCCCCGAACCCATACGTGTTTCCGTTGGTCTTATTGTAACAGGTTTGTCTGGAAATATGCGTACCCATACTTTTCCACCACGACGCGCATACCGTGTCATTGCTCGTCGTCCTGCTTCTATTTGTCTAGATGTGATCCAAGCCGGCTCAAGTGCCTGAAGAGCGTATCTACCGAAACAAATCCGATTGCCTCGATAAGAAACGCCCCGCATTCTTCCTCTATGTTGTTTACGGAATCTGGTTCTTTTGGGGTTATAGTTGATGGTTGTTTCACAATTCCATCTCTACTGCAGAACCGGACATGAGAGTTTCTTCTCATCCAGCTCCTCGCGAATGAAACGATTCAATAATATTAGAGATAGGTATTCAATGAATAATACACTGAATCATAGGATTCTTTTTTTTTTAGATCTAAGATTGTATACACGAATAGACGTATAGATATTTCTATACATCTAGAATTTAATTTCATTTAGAATTTCTTTTTGCTATAATAGATAACCAATCTTGATTTGGACTTTTAGTGAATATCCTAAAACGTCGTAAGGCTTTCGCGGGCGAATATTGACTCTTTCAAGATCTGGTTCATCCGAAGGGTCAGTCCATGACCTCTCAGAATAACTGAATTGGTTTCTGGTGCGTTCCGCCATCCTACCCAATGAATTAGTAGAATTCGTTTTCAATAGAATCTTCTGCAGTCACAGGTTCCGTCGTTCCCATCACTTCTTGCTGAATGGCTAGGTCGAATTTTCTGCAATGGAGCTCGTAATTGAATTTGTTGTTCCTGAGTCAATTTCCTCAGCCTTTAAATTGACTTGATGCTCTTTTTTTGTTTTAGGTTCTTCCTAAGTATTGATGCTTTATTACACTGCCTTTTCTGAGATGATTCATAGACCATACATATTGGAATCATATATCATGGATATTCTAGTTCTCTCTTTCTATCACCCTTCCATTTACCCGATCCTTTTCTTTTCTTTAACAATCTAGAATTAGATTGATTTTTTTTTATGTAAAAAGATTTCAGTTGCTACAACTCTCTGATCAATCGATCATAGAGTGACTGGTTCCTTGGATCCAGATAATACGAAGCAATGAGCTGGTTATTAGTTCTATAGTTATGAGTTCTATCGTTATTAGCTCCGACTCCTATTTTGGTATGGGCCGTCCCCCTTTTTTTGAACCCTAACTTAAACCTAAAGGAAATAACTGACGAGTCACACACTAAGCATAGCAATTATATCAAAGGATCAATCCAATTTTGATTCAATCCTATAGAATAAAAAGAAAAAAGAATTGCGCATTTTTGATTAAACGAAACGAAAAGGGATGAAAGAGTTTGTCATCTTGTGTTCCATCTTGGATAGAACGGAAATCAAAAGAAAGGATCCTTATTCCTCGCCCGCAAATATCCAAATTTTGATGCCTAATACCCCATAAACCATTCGAACTGTATATGAACAATAATCAATTTTAGCTCGAATGGTTTGTAGTGGAACCCTCCCTTCTCTGATCCATTCGACACGTGCAATTTCTTTTCCGTCGATACGTCCTGCAATTTGTACTTGAATTCCTTTTGTATTCCCTGGGGCAATGGATTTTTCAATCGCGGTTTTCATTACCTTTCGAAATGCAACTCTTTCTTTTAATTGTTTGGCTATGTATTCTGCAAGAATAGTAGGCTGTCCATAGGGCTTTGTAATTATTGTGATAGCAATGTTGAGTTTATGGTTCACAGAATGAAAAAACTTTTTTGCTACATTGGTCTGTAATTCTTTGATTCTTTGTGGTTTCCCCTTTCTTAAAAATTTTGGCAAGTCTGGGAAGCTCGTATAGATTACGACCTTTATCACATCGCTACTTTTTTGAATCTCTATACGTGAAATGAGTGTCTCATCGGAAGGTATGTTTTTTTTTACATTTTTCTTTATACAATCACGTACAAAATTCTTGATACAATCACGTATTTTTTGATCTTCCTGAAGACCTTTGGAGTAATTTTTGGGTTCTGCAAACCAAAGGGAATGATGTCTTTGGGTTGTACCAAGTCTCAAACCAAGTGGATTTATTTTTTGTCCCATACACCCTCACTCTCCCTATTAGCCCAGTTCAATTTCAATCTGTCCCGATCTATCATATAGAAATACCTCTCTCTTATATCTGTATATTTAGTATATATCTCTATCCATCTTTTTTTATCCATATTTGATCTTTCGATATATCTTTCAATACAATAGTTATATGACATGTGGTTCTTTTTATCGGATAACTATGTCCTCGCGCTCGAGGTTTTAACTTTTTCCTGATAGTACCCCTGTTGACTTCGGCTTTACTAATGATTAAATCTGTTTTTTTTAACCCCATATTGTGACTCGCATTGGCTGCCGCAGAATAAACCAATTTAAAAATAGGGGAACATGCTCGATAAGGCATGAGTGCTAATATCATAAGTGTTTCTTTGTAGGAACGTCCACGAATCTGATCAATGACTCTTCGCGCTTTGTGAGCAGACAGACAGATATGTTGACTTAAAGCGTATACTTCTCTACCGTCGTTCTTGTTTATCATCAGGTTTACCTCCCACGAATGAACGATGAGCACCTAATAGTCACTTTATTAATTCAGATTAACGACGAGATTTATTATCGTTTCTCGTATGTTCCCGGAAATTAAGAGTAGGTGCAAATTCTCCCAATTTTTGACCTACCATACGCTCTGTTATATAAACAGGCAAATGCTCTTTTCCATTATGAATGGCGATTGTATGTCCGATCATTGTGGGTATAATGGTAGATGCCCGGGACCAAGTTATTATTATTTCTTTTTCCCCCTTGCTGTTGAGTTTCTCAATTTTTCTTAATAAATGATTCGCAACAAAAGGATTTTTTTTTTTTGAACGTGGCACAGCTACTTACTCCTATCTTTTTTCTTTTGTAAAGACGAAGAAACATATTCGATGTTCAAGATTTTCCTATTCAATATTTTCCTATTTAGTACGTCGACGAAGAATGAAACGATCGCTATATTTATTTCGTTTTCTACTTCTTCTTCCAAGTGCAGGGTAACCCCAAGGGGTTGTGGGGTGTTTTCTACCAATGGGGGCCCTTCCTTCGCCACCCCCATGGGGATGGTCTACAGGGTTCATAACCACTCCTCTGACTACAGGACGCTTACCTAGCCAACGCTTAGATCCGGCGCTACGCAGCAAACTTTTCTGGCTCACCCCAACATTACCCACTTGTCCGACTGTTGCTGAGCAGTTTTTGGAGATCAAACGGACCTCCCCGGATGGTAATCGTAATGTGGCCGATTTACCTTCTTTTGCAATCAGTTTTGCTACAGTCCCCGCTGCTCTAGCCAACTGTCCACCTTTTCCAAGTGTGATTTCTATGTTATGTATGGCTGTGCCTAAGGGCATATGGGTTGAAGTAGATTCGTCTTTTTGATCAATCAAAACCTCTTCCCAAACTGTACAAGCTTCTTTCCAAAGCATACGGCTTTCTGAATGTATAGGAGGATATCTAGACGGATGGATCCTATATGAATCGTATGATGAAGTATCACATGAGTGGATAGATAGGCATCCAAATATGCCGAATCACTCATGTGATGATATTCTACATTCTCGGTCTCTCCGTTCCGTCATCTGGCTTATGTTCTTCAGGTAGCATTCAGACCGAATGACTCTATGCAATTACGTCGATACTTCCAAATATTAGGGGTAACGTAGGAGACATCTCTCTTTTTCCCCGGGGGGTAGAATTACCACTGCTTAGCTTTCAATTCGCCTCTGACCATCAAATGAAATGTGCATAATCTCTCTTCTTCTCTTTGAAACTAAAGGGCGTTTCTGGTTCTGTCGGTGCTTCAAACAATTTTGTCTTCTCCATATTACCATATCTTTAGAGTCAATAATTTTATATGAGGAACTATTGAACTCAATCACTTGCTGCCGTTACTCTTCAGTTTTCTGTTGAGGTCTATTCCGTAGAGGCATTCAAATAGGATCCGTGATCGATTTCTAGGTTTCGTTGTAAACCTGATTGGTTACTTCCAATTACGTAAATCCATGGTGCAAACCGCACTCAAAGGTAGGGCATTTCCCATTGAGATAGGAACTTCTGTACCCGACCCAATGGTATCTCCAATTCTCGCCCCTCTGGGATGTAAAATATATTTCTTCTCACCATCCCGATAGTGTATGAGACAAATGTGTGCATTTCGATTCGGGTCGTATTCTATGGTTACGATTCTCCCAGCTATGTCTTTTTCATTCCGTCGAAAATCGATTTGACGGTATAGACGCTTATGCCCTCCCCCTCTATGCCTTGCGGTAATGATTCCTCTGGCATTCCGCCCTTTCCCACAATGACGCTGTCCAGAGATCAAATTCTTTCGTGGATTGGATTTCACTCGACTGTCTGTGGCCCCATTGCGTGTGCTCGGAGTAGAAGTTTTGTATAAATGGATCGCCGTGTTATTCAGTATTTTGATTGAAGCTCTTTTCTTTCTAGAGAAAGGGGTGGAATAGAATAACCCGGTTGAAGCGTAATGATCATACGTCTGTAATGCATTGTATGTCCCCTAATAGGTCTCATTCTTCGACCCTTTCCCGGGAGCCGATGACTATTCATCGCTATTACCTTAACCCCAAAGAAGAGTTCGACCCAATGCTTAATTTCTGTCCGAGTTGATCCGGATTCGACATTAGAAGTATATTGATTCTTCCCCACCAATAGCCTAACACTTTTTTCGGTAAATACTGCATATTTGATTCCATCCATAAATCCACTTTCTTTCCTATGAGTTCCAGTATTGATAAGAATTCGAGTTCTTACTGTTCATATGTTATAGTATGAATATACCACACCAATTCGTTCTCTATTAAGATTCGAATTCAAATCTACAGAATCGAACGAATCTCATAGAGAACTCTATCGAAATCGAACTCTATCGAAATCGAAGATCGAAAGAATTCTGAAAACAAGAAAAACCCATATATATCTATATAGACACATAATATAAAGTAAGATCGATTTCTCTGATGATGATGATACAGAGCCAGTTCCAATAGACTGAACTTATGAAACGCTCCCATCCCATTGGTGTGCATCCAGTAGGAATTGAACCTACGAATTCGCCAATTATGAGTTGGGCGCTTTAACCATTCAGCCATGGATGCTTGGATCATCATACATCGTGAATCAATCATTGCCAACCATAACCCATAATCATAACTATGCTAACAAAACCGCGGAGAGGCTATGAAGTCCAATTTTGGATCTTCGAATTGAGAGAGATATTGAGAGAAATCAAGCCTTTTGGCTATTTGTATTTGTTAGATTCATGGACCCAATTCGATTTCGTGGGATCTTTTACTTACCTTTTTTTCCACCAAGAACGTTTTCTGAAACTTTTTGACCCCCGAATTTGGAGTCTCCTCCTTTCGGGTTCACCAAGCAACCGATCTTTCACGAGCAAAGTTGTAGTACTGGTTAAGGGTGTAGTACTGATTCTAGTAGCGGTCCTTATATCTCGTATGCACCATCAAACTATGGTCGAAAGAAAAAATCTCTATTTGAGGGGGCTTCTTCCTCTACCTATGAATTCCATTGGACCCAGAAATGATACATTGTTTCGGGCTTCCCATAGGTTGGTTGTTTCGCTCCTGTATCTTCCAAAAGGGAAAAAGATCTCTGAGAGTGGTTTCATGGATCCGAAAGGGAGTCCTTGGGTTCTCCCAATAACTCAAAAGTGTATCATGCCTGAATCTAACTGGGGTTCGCGGTGGTGGAGGAACTGGATCGGAAAAAATAGGGATTCTAGTTGTAAGATATCGAAAGAAACCCTAGCTGGAATTGAGATCTCATTCAAAGAGAAAGATATCCAATATCTGGAGTTTCTTTTTGTATCCTATACGACGGATGATCCGATCGCGCTCGGCAGGGACCACGATTGGGAATGGTTTGATGGCCTTTCTCCGAGGAAGAAGCGAAACAGAATCAACTTGAATTCGGGACAGCGATTCGAAATCTTAGTGAAACACTGGATTTGTTATCTCATGCCTGCTTTTCGTGAAAAAAGACCAATGGAAGGGGAGGGTTTATTCAAACAACAGGGATCCGATTTTTTGAGGAAGGTATCGAGAGAGAATTGGATTTGGTTAGACAATGTGTGGTTGGTAAACAAGGATCGTTTTTTTAGCAAGGTACGGAATGTCTCGTCAAATATTCACTCTGATTCCACAAGATCTAGTTTCGTTCAAGTAACGGATTCTAGCCAATTGAAAGGATTTTCTGATCAATCCAGAGATGCTTTCGATTCCATTAGGAATGAGGATTCGGAATCTCACACATTGATCAATCAAAGAGAGATTCAACAACTCAAAGAAAGATCGATTCTTTTGGATTGGGATCCTTCCTTTCTTCAAACGGAAGGAACCGAGATAGAATCAGACCGATTCCCGAAAAGCCTTTCGGGAGATTCCTCAATGTCCCGGCTATTCGCGGAACGTGAGACGCAGATGATTCGTCATCTGCTTCCGGAAGAAATCGAAGAATTTCTTGGGAATCCTACAAGATCAATTCGTTCTTTTTTCTCTGACAGATGGTCAGAACTTCATCTGGGTTCGAATCCTACTGAGAGGTCCGATCCTAAATTGTTGAAGAAACAACACGATGTTTCTTTTGTCCCTTCCAGGCGATCGGAAAAGAAAGAAATAGTGGATCTATTCAAGATAATTCCGTATTTACAAAAGACCATCTCAATTCATCCTATTTCATCAGATCCGGGATGTGATAGGGTTCCGAAGGATGAACCGGATTTGGACAGTTCCAATAAGATTTCATTCTTGACCCAAAATCCATTTTTGGATTTCTTTCATCTATTCCATGACCGGAACAGGGTGGGGTACACGTTACACCACGATTTTGAATCCGAAGAGAGATTTTCAAAAATGGCAGATCTACTCATTCTATCAATCACCGAGCCGGATCTGGTGTATGATTATGATAGGGTCTTTTTTCCCTTTTCTGAGGGATTCCACTCCGGGGATGAATCGAAAAAGAAATCTTTATTGGTTGTACCTCCTATTTTTTCTGAAGATCCAAAACCAAAAAGAGTGGGATTTGCTAGCAACAACATAATGGAGGCAGTCAATCCATATAGATTGATCCGAAATCTGATTCAAATCCAATATAGCACCTATGGGTACATAAGAAATGTATCAAAT